GTATCCTACATCTGAACTGAATTCTTTCTGGTTAAAGAATCTCTTTCTAGTTGTTCTGAAACAATTAGGAGATTCTCTGGAAGAAATACGGGGTTTTGCTTTTGGTGGCAACATGCTATGGGCCGCTTATGGGGTCAAATCAATACGTTTTAAGAAGAAATATTCGAATATCAATCTCATCGATCTCATAAGTATCATATCAAATCTCATCAATCTCATAAGTATCATACCAAATCCCATCAATCGAATCACTTTTTCGAGAAATACGAGACATCTAAGTCGTACAAGTAAAGAGATCTATTCATTGATAAGAAAAAGAAAAAAGGTGAACGGTGATTGGATTGATGAGAAAATAGAATCCTGGGTCGCGAACAATGATTCGATTGATGATGAAGAAAGAGAATTCTTGGTTCAGTTCTCCACCTTAACGACAGAAAAAAGGATTGATCAAATTCTATTGAGTCTGACTCATAGTGATCATTTATCAAAGAATGACTCTGGTTATCAAATGATTGAACAACCGGGATCAATTTACTTACGATACTTAGTTGACAAGTATATAATGAATTATGAGTTCAATGGATCCTGTTTAGCAGAAAGACGGATATTCCTTGCTCATTATCAGACAATTACTTATTCACAAACCTCGTGTGGGGCTAATAGTTTTCATTTCCCATCTCATGGAAACCCCTTTTCGCTCCGCTTAGCCCTATCCCCTTCTAGGAGTATTTTAGTGATAGGTTCTATAGGAACTGGACGATCCTATTTGGTCAAATACCTAGCGACAAACCCCTATGTTCCTTTCATTACGGTATTTCCGAACAAGTTCCCGGATAACAAGCCTAAAGATTATCTTATTGATGATATCTATTTTGATGATAGTGATAGTGACGATATCGATATTGATGATAGTGACGATATTGATCATGACCTTGATACGGAGCTGCTAACTATGATGACGAATGTGCTAACTATGTATATGACGCCGAAAATATACCGATTTGATATCACCTTTAAATTCGAATTAGCAAAAGCAATGTCTCCTTGCATAATATGGATTCCAAACATTCATGATCTGTATATGAATGAGTCGAATTACTTATCCCTCGGTCTATTAGAGAACGATCTCTCCAGAGATTGTGAAAGATGTTCCACTAGAAATATTCTTGTTATTGCTTCGACTCATATTCCCAAAAAAGTGGATCCCGCTCTAATAGCTCCGAATAAATTAAATACATGCATTAAGATACGAAGGCTTCCTATTCCACAACAACGAAAGCACTTTTTCATTCTTTCATATACTAGGGGATTTCACTTGGAAAAGAAAATGTTCCATACTAACGGATTGGGGCCCATAACCATGGGTTCCAATGTACGAGATCTTGTAGCACTTATCAATGAGGCCCTATCAATTAGTATTGCACAGAAGAAATCAATTATAGAAACTGATACAATTAGATTAGCTCTTCATAGACAAACTTGGGATTTTCGATCCCATGTAAGATCGGCTCAGGATCATGGGATCCTTTTCTATCAGATAGGAAGGGCTGTTGCACAAAATTTACTTCTAAGTAATTGCCCCATGGATCCTATATCTATCTATATGAGGAAGAGATCAGAAGAGGATTCTTATTTGTACAAATGGTACTTCGAACTTGGAACGAGCATGAAGAAATTAACGATACTTCTTTATCTTTTGAGTTGTTCTGCCGGATCGGTCGCTGAAGATCTTTGGTCTTCACCCGGACCTGATGAAAAAAATGGGATCGCTTCTTGTAGATTCGTTGAGAATGATTCTGATCTAGTTCATGGCCTATTAGAAGTAGAAGGCGTTCTGGTGGGACCCTCACGGACAGAAAAAGATTGCAGTCAGTTTGATAATAATCGAGTGACATTACTTCTTCGGTCCGAACAGTTAGATATGATGCAAAACAGATCTTGTTCTATCGTTGATCGGGGATTTCTATATGAAAAATACGAATCGGAGTTTGAAGAAGAGGAAGGGGCCGTCGACCCGCAACAGATAGAGGAGGATTTATTCAATCACATAGTTTGGGCTCCTAGACTATGGCGCCCTTGTGACAAACTATATGATTGTATTGAAAGGCCCACTTTTCTCTATCGGGCTCGGGGCAAGCGGACCATTTATTATGAAGAGGATGAGTATCATGAAGAGGATGAGCTTCAAGAGAATGATTCGGAGTTCTTGCAGAGTGGAACCATGCAGTACCAGACACGAGATAGATCTTCCAAAGAACAAGGCTTTTTTCGAGTAAGCCAATTCATTTGGGACCCTGCGGATCCATTCTTTTTCCTATTCAAAGATCAGCCCTTTGTCTCTGTGTTTTCACGTCAAGAATTCTTTGCAGATGAAGAGATGTCAAAGAGGCTTTTTATTACTATTACTTCCAATACTTCCAAAACAAATTCTGCTAGACCTATGTATAAACGCTGGTTCATCAAGAATACGCAAGAAAAGCACTTCGAATCCTTGATTCAT